TCAAATCACAATCAATAAAAACCTCTATGGAATCCGTTAGATTGGTACTAGGATTTCACACAACTAGTTAGAGAATTCCACTGAATTTATTGATCATTAGATAGAATTCAATTAAGATATTGTATGAAAGTATGCTTCCTTCTATTTTCGTGCGAGAATTGAGGGGTTTTTGATTGAGTACGTAAAAAAAGCAGGATTCTTTTGTTCATTTTCCCCGTTTATCCCTTAATCAATAACTCAAAACTCAATCAAATACAATTATCTCCAAGAATGAAATGTTTGTTATGCTTAATATCTTTAGTTTTATCTGTAGCTGTCTTAATTCTGCCCTTCATTCGAGTAGTTTTTTCTTTGCTAAGTTACCCGAGTCTTACGCTTTTCTTAATCCAATCGTAGATTTTATGCCAGTCATCCCTGTGCTCTTTTTTCTCTTAGCCTTTGTTTGGCAAGCTGCTGTAAGTTTTCGATGAGATCTTTATTTAATACTGTCCTACAAAGATTCATGATTTAATCAATAAAAAAAAAACTAACAATTGAAAAAAGATCGGATCTATTACATTATGATATGAACCCTCGATTCAAACATGGAAATTCTTGAATAGGCGCGATGAATCTGAATCATCTCATTTCCTCGTTTTGCCCTTCTTCGCCTTCCAGTGAACAAGAAACTAGTAAATCCCCCCACAGTAACTGTAGATATGACAGAGAATTTGGATACCGAAAAGATATTAGGTTTTTTCTTTTTTGATTTATCTCTAAACCACTTCATCTATTGGTTTGGTGTCAAACCTAGAATATGGGGTATAAAAATAGATAATCTATTCTCCTTTTCCAAAAAATAGGATCTTATCCTGGAGATTGTATAATGCTTACTCTTAAACTCTTCGTTTACACAGTAGTGATATTTTTTGTTTCTCTCTTTATCTTTGGATTCCTATCGAATGATCCAGGGCGTAATCCAGGGCGTGAGGAATAAAAAAAGAAAGGATTTCTTGTTGTTTGATTTATTCATTTTCTTATGAGTTTCTCTATTACAGATAGTGAACTATGATAAAAGATAAAATAAAAAAAAAAAAGGGGTCTCAAGATTTTTTTTTTTGAATTTGAAGTCGAAAGAAAATATTAAGCCGTCGGAAGAAACGGAAAGAGAGGGATTCGAACCCTCGGTACGAAGAAGTCGTACAACGGATTAGCAATCAGCCGCTTTAGTCCACTCAGCCATCTCTCCCAATTAACAAAGGATAATGACTATGTTACCCCTGAAGTAAAGAAAAAGTATTTCAAAAATAGAAAAAAAAAAAAAGAGTGAAGTTGGTACGTTAAAGAGTACCCTTTGAATTTTATTTCATCCGATCCGAAGGGTCCGTCCTTTATTTGATTCCCCCACCTGGCCGGGTCGGTACCTAGCCAGGCCATTTCTTGTTATGCTATATAGTTCTTTTGGGGCAGGTCTTCTACTAAATAACCCCTCAAGAACACACATTTTTTCAAGGTCAAAAGGCCCTCCTTTTCTTATCTCATTAAGTTTCTCCAGGAAAAGACCCGAGCACTCTCATTTCCAATTTCATTTAGGATTTTGTCCTTAATCCTATCTTTATTTATTATATTACATTATTACATAGAGTAATGTTCTTGTTCGACAAATGGTCCATTCATATACAATAATCACAATGTAGCGGGTATAGTTTAGTGGTAAAAGTGTGATTCGTTCTATTAACAACTGAAATAGTTAAGGGGTCTTTAGGTTTTATTCATATTCCGTTCCGATTAAAAACTTTATTTCTTAGAAAGGATTGAATCCTTTACCTCTCAATAAGCGATTTGAGGAATCATATACATTTTCGTGATTTGTACCCAAAAGTCCATTATAAATTTTCACATTGGAGTAGGGAATCGCGAAGCATAATTTTTTTGCGCTGTATCAAGACTTAACAATTGAATGAGTATTAAGTAAAGAATCCATGGAGGAAGATACAAAAGTGTACTTCTAATCGTAACTAGATCTTCAATTTTTTCATTTGAAGAGGTTGAAGCACAATAGCTAATAAAGGACGACTTTGGTTTACTAAAGTTATCGACATTTTATTTCAGCTCGGGTGGAAACAAAAATTTCTTTCCTCAAGATTCACGCAAGGAGAAATAGAGAACGAAGTAACTAGAAGGACTTTTCAAAATACCCCTCGTCTTCTAGAGGGATCATCTAGAAAGCAATTTGTTTGGTATACATTCAGACAGAAAAGCGGACATAGATCTTATGAAGCAACTTCTTTTAGTTCGTTTATGGCTTAGATTATGGAATCCAGCCATCTTCCATAAAGGAGCCGAATGAAATAAAAGTTTCATGTTCGGTTTTGAATTAGAGACGTTAAAAATAATGAATTGACGTCGACTATAACCCATAGCCTTCCAAGCTAACGATGCGGGTTCGATTCCCGCTACCCGCTCTCTATTCATTATGAGAAGGATGCGTGTATCATAAAAGGGAAGAAAATACGCACCT